ATTGACTGTTGGATACAAATCACGAGAATGTATATTCTTCCTCGAATTTTTCATTACATTAAGATTAAGAGGATAAAGGTTTAAATCTTTTTTAGAAATAAAGTTTTTCATCGGAATATCATCCAAGAGATCCCTTAACTATTAGAATTAATCGAACGAATCACACTTTTACCACTAAACTATACCCGCTATGATGCAATTATTGTATATAAATAAACTTTTTGTCGAGTAAGACAATCGAGCATTTTGAATATATTTTGAATATGAATATATTCTAATTTAATTGGATAATTTAATTGTTTAATTGGATAATTTAATTGGAATATGAATATATTCTAATTATTAATATATAATAGATTTTTCTAATTTCTAATATCTAATAAGTAATTTTAAGTTATTTGATATATTATATCAATCAATATATATAATATTGATTGATATTGATATATATAATATTGATTGATATATATTGATTGGTTGATTGGAATATTAATGTCTTTTGCGAGCCCTTACAATATCTAATCTCGATATCTAAATGAAATTGGAAGAATTACTCACGAAACTTTTCTATATTTCTATTTTTTTAGTTTTAGTATAGAGTATTTTCGAATTTTTAGAGTTTTTTAGAGTTTCTAGTTGTATTATACTTCGAGTTGTATTATACACTAAATTCTATACTAAATTCTGTACTAATATTACTAATATATATACTCAAATATTATTAATATAATATACTCAAATTTGAATTATGAATATATGAATATGAAAGTAATAAAGTAGTAAAGAGAGAAAAAAAAAGCTTTTTTTTTTCAAGCCTTACTTGTTGTGTAATGGAACATAGTAATTATCCTTTTTCAATCGGGAGAGATGGCTGAGTGGACTAAAGCGTCGGATTGCTAATCCGTTGTACGAGTTATTCGTACCGAGGGTTCGAATCCCTCTCTTTCCGGTTCCAGTGATGACTTGAAATTTTTTTTATCTTTTCTTTGAAATTAATATTTCAAAATCAAAATGTAATTTCAAAATCAAAATGTAGAATGTAGAATCAATAAAACGAAATAAAATACTAAGAACATTTAAAAATCAGGAAAACCCTTATTTTGATTCTATTCTTCACGTCCAGGATTACGTCCCGGATCATTAGATAAAAATCCAAAGATGAAGAGAGAAACAAAGAATATAACTACCGTGTAAACAAAGAGTTTTAGAGTAAGCATTATAAAATCTCCAAGATCTTTTTTGGTTTGGAAAAAAAAATAGATTCCCTATTTTTATACCACATATTCTATTTTAACACCAAGAAATGAAGTTATTTCTAGAAATAGAAAAGAATTTTTCTATCTAAATTCATAATTTTTCTATCTAAATTCATTTGTAATAAGAGTCGAGTCTTTCATTGTCAAAAATTTTATTTCATACCTAAAATTATCAATTTTTTTTCATAACTACAATTAGGACTCTAATAGAATCTGGAATGGAAAAAAAGTTCAGAATGAGAAAAATGGGGTGATCCAGAATTCTCGCGTTTATACAATACAATAACTTTAATGTTTAATGTTTGAATTAAGAGCTTATAGTATAAGACTTATCTGATCTTATCAATTGCTATAATTGCTATAATTTTTTCTCGAATAAATCATGAATTATTCTAGGACAATATTAACGATCTCATCGAAAACTTACAGCAGCTTGCCAAACAAAGGCTAATAGAAAAAAGAGTACAGGGATTACTGGCATAACATCTACGATTGGATTCAAAAAGGCGTAGGCTTCGGGCAATTTTGTGAAGAAAAAATTGCTTGAATAAAGGGCAGAATTAAGACAGATACAAATTAAACTAAAAATATTAAGCATAACAAACATTTTGTTCTTGAAGATAATTGTATTTTGACTGATGGCTGAGTTATTAATATGTTATTGATATAAAAAATAATATTGATTAGAAAATAGAAAAAATAGAAAACTCAATAAATTATAAAATAGAAAACTCACCCAATCAAAAATCCTTCAATTCTCATTCAATTCTCAAATCAAAAAAGAATAGAGGAAATTGTATTTTTATACAATATCTTAATTGAATTATATATTATGATCAATAAATTCAGTTTAATTCTATATCTACACATATGAAAATCCGAACAAGACGGTAATCTATTTCTTAGATATTTGGATGGGAATTGACGAAGAACCAATATCAATATTAGTTTTATTAGTGTTGAATAGAAATATAAATGGGGCGTGGCCAAGTGGTAAGGCAACGGGTTTTGGTCCCGCTATTCGGAGGTTCGAATCCTTCCGTCCCAGCTATTCTATATATCAAATATCAAAAAAAAAATAGGACCCTTTCTTATTTCTTATTTGATTTATCATTCATCATCCCCCATAAAATTTGGGGATAATTAGTAATGGAAGATATCAATTTGATTTATCATTCATCATCCCCCATAAAATTTGGGGATAATTAGTAATGGAAGATATCAATTTCAATGCCTGTGCCTGTTAAAATTTTATTAACACCTTTGTTTGGGTTTTTGTTTTTGTAATGGAAAAAAAAATTTCATTCCTTATTTAACTTAGTTAATATTTTTTAATTTTTAATATTTAATACTTATTTAATATTAAATATTAAATTTGAATTTCAACATTTAACTTTAACATAGAATATCTTTCTTATTTCTTATTTGATTTATCATTCATCATCCCCCATAAAATTTGGGGATAATTAGTAATGGAAGATATCAATTTCAATGCCTGTGCCTGTTAAAATTTTATTAACACCTTTGTTTGGGTTTTTGTTTTTTTAATATTAAATATTAAATTTGAATTTCAACATTTAACTTTAACATAGAATATCCAAAATGAATTCCAATGACAATTTTTTACTCTATCTGATAAATAAGATGATCTTCTAGTATTTCGATTCTGATTTTATCACTCAGCATGAAAGAATAACAATTTCAATTCCAATTTTCCTTACATCAGTCTTTTTTATGTACTACTGCACTAAAAAAATGTACTACTGCACTAAAAAAAAAATTGGAATTGGATATTTTTTAACCTATTTATTTGTTTTAAATCTTTTTAATGATTTTTCTTTTTTTTTTTTAATGTACTACTGCACTAAAAAAAAAATTGGAATTGGATATTTTTTAACCTATTTATTTGTTTTAAATCTTTTTAATGATTTTTCTTTTTTTTTTTTTTATGAGTCCTTGGCATTCGAAGAAATGTGAGATAGGCGAATGCGTCCTAGGGAGTCACTTGAAGATTCAAAAAGAACTTTTTTCTTTTCTTTGTCTTATTTCTTGGAATATTCGAATTGTAAATCAAAAAATATTCATACTCAAAAAATATTCATCCAATACCAATAAAATATGGGGTTAAATTGAAATCTTTCTGACACTTCTTTCGAAACTACCCAATAGAAGTTCAAAATTTTGATTAATATGTACCGGTTGAACCAATGACTATTCACGATTCCATAATCGAATCAATTACATACTAGTTTAAAACTCAAGGAATGTTATGGTAAAACTTCGTTTGAAACGATGTGGTAGAAAGCAACGTGCGACTTGAAGGACACGATCAACTGTGGATTCTTACATCCACCCTATTATACCTATACCCTAAAAATATTATTATATAGGAATTATAGGAATGTGGGTGCTCCTGGCTCGACATCATTTGTTCTGTTATAGCTATACTTTCGCTTTTTATTGGGTTGTAGTGTAAATAGTACATGATGAAGCTCGAGTAGAAAGTATTGATTTTTTTCTTAGGGGCAAGAATCTAGGGTTAGTCCTAATCAATAAGTTGAAACAACTTCGTAACTATATTTTCATTTTCGATATCGAAATAGAAAGGATCCAATTCGAGCAAGTTTCAAATCCAAGAATTTTCTTAGAATTGACCAAATTATTTTGATTAAAAAATAAAGTGTATCATGCAGGAATCCATCGTTAGTCTGATTCTTTGATAGAAAGAAATCACAAAAAGTGGTATGTTGCAACCATTTTGAAACGATTAAAGATCACCGAAGTAATGTCTAAACCCAACGATTCAAGGCAAAGATAAAGGATCCTGGAACAAGTAAATACCGTTTTCAATTGTCTCAACAATTCGATTTAGAATGAAGAATCAAAATAGATTCTAAAAGGAAGAAACAAAAAGAAAGGGGATTAGAGATCACTCAATAAATGAAATGCCTAAAGGGTTTCCTTTGACCTATTTGAAAGTTATCCAACTTGAGTTAGGAGAGTACAGATGATTTTTTTTTCTTTTTTGGTAAACAAAAATACAAATTTAAATCATAGTTATTTAAATCATAGTTTAAGTTTAATTGATTTGATGATTTTATGGATCTATTTGACACTCTAATTCTATACATATGCAGAACTTAGAATGATTTTTCTCGAGCCGTACGAAGAGAAAACTTCTTATACGTTTCCACGGGGGGTCTACCTCTATCCCAATGAGCCGTTTATCGAATCGTTGCAATTGATGTTCGATCCCGAAGAGAAGGAAGAGATCTTCGAAAAGTGGGTTTTTATGATCCGATAAAAAATCAAACCTATTTAAATGTTCCTGCTATTCTATATTTCCTTGAAAAAGGTGCTCAACCTACAGAAACTGTTCATGATATTTTTAGGAAGGCAGGTGTTTTTTTGGAACTTCGCCTTAATCAAACGTAATTTACTTAATGAAATACAGAAAATACAGGGTGTGGTTAATTCATATACATATATAACTTTGTATAACCTTGTATAACCTTTTCTCTATTATTATCCCCCCTTCTCTTGTTCTATTCATACTTTATTGATACTTATTTTTTAGAGATATAGAATGTTAACATAATTCTTCATTGTATATGTATATTTTTTTCTCAATATATTCAATATATATTCAATATTCACATTCATATTGACAAGAGTGTATCAAATAAATATAATCCGATCTGAGGTAATGGGATCTTATCTGTGGATCTATTTATGCCTGGTCCATAGATTGATTTGGTTTGTTTCTTCATTAAAGTGATGGGTTTCTTGGATTTGTTGTGATACAAAAGTTTTGATTGATTGAAAAGAAAATATAAATATATATATATATTATATAATATATAAATTATATATATATATATATAAATATATAAAAAATATATAAATTATATATATATATATATAAATATATAAATAAATATAAATATATATATATATATATATATATATATATATATATATATATATATATATATATATATATATATATATAATAGAAAATATAAATATATATAGAAATTCAAATAATAAATAATAACTAGAAAAATGAAAATAATAATAATAAATAATAACTAGAAAAATGGATGTCATAATAGACAAGAGACGATCTAAAAAATTTCACCTTATCTATTATCTATATTAATTCGACATTTTTCTATTTCACTTCTTTGTAATTTCTTGCTAGTTTAATGTTTTATAATTTCTTGCTAGTTTAATGTTTTGATTGTGTCGTTTGATTCAATCTCTTTATTTATTTTGATTTATTTAATTTAATTATTTATTTTGATTCCGATTGTATCTACATAATCGAATTTTTTTTTTTGGGGGGGTTGCTAACTCAATGGTAGAGTACTCGGCTTTTAAGTGCGGCTAACATCTTTTACACATTTGTATGAAGAAAGGGATTCGTCCATACCATCGGTATAGTTTGTAAGATCACGACTGATCCTGAAAGGAATGAATGGAAAAAACAGCATGTCGTAGCAATGGAGAATTCAAAAATATTTCATTTTTGCCGGATCGGTCCAAACCTTATTTGAATTCTTGGTGCGGAACATAAAAAAAATGAATTCAAAATTGGGTCGAGTGAATAAATGGATAGAGTCTTAGGGTTCTAATTGTAGGGAAACAAAAAAGCAACGAGCTTACGTTCTTAATTTGAATGATTCTCCGATCTAATTGGACGTTAAAAATAAATTAGTACCTAACGCGGGAAAGGTTTTTCTATGAGCAGATTTTCCATTTTCTTTTAATGAGTCCTAACTATTAGCTATTTTCCACTATAGCTATAACTATAAAGGGAGATGAATGTGTAGAAGAAAGAGTATATTGATAAAGATCTTTTTTTTTTTCCAAAATCAAAAGAGCGATTGGCTTGAAAAAATAAAGGATTTCTAATCATCTTTTTATCCTATAATACACATAAACCAATTAGATGGAAAAAAGTGAAGATGGGAAGTCCGTTGATGAGTTTACCTATTTCTTTCCGAAGTATCTATTCTTTTCTTATTATATATACATACTACTTTGTTTTTACTCTATCGCACTATGTATCATCATACTATGTATCATCTAATCTAATCTAATATAAAAAATATAAAAAAATCAATATGCATAGAAAATCAATATGGAGGAATATCAAAGATATTTAGACCTAGATAGATCTCGAAAAAACGACTTCCTATACCCATTTATCTTTCGAGAGTATATTTATACATTTGCTCATGATCATAGTTTAAATAGATCTATTTTGTTGGAAAATTTAGGTTATGACAAAAAATTTAGTTTATTAATTGTAAAACGCTTAATTACTCGAATGTATCAACAAAATCATTTGATTATTTCTGGTAATGATTCGAACCAAAATCCATTTTGTAGGTACAACAAGAATTTATATTATCAAATGATATCAGAGGGTTTTGCAGTTATTGTGGAAATTCCATTTTCCCGACGATTAGTATCTTCTTTAGAAAGGCCAGAGATAGTAAAATCTCATAAATTACGATCAATTCATTCAATATTTCCTTTTTTAGAGGACAAATTTCCACATTTAAATTATGTGTCAGATGCATTAATACCTTACCCCATCCATCTAGAAAAATTGATTCAAACCCTTCGCTATTGGGTGAAAGATCCTTCTTCTTTGCATTTATTACGACTCTTTCTTCATCAGTATTGGAATTGGAACAGTCTTATTATTCCAAAGAAATCGATTTCTATTTTTAGAAAGAGGAATCCAAGATTTTTCTTGTTCCTATATAATTCTCATGTATATGAATATGAATCCATCTTCTTTTTTCTCCGTAACCAGTCCTTTCATTTACGATCAACATTTTCTCGAGTCTTTCTTGAACGAATTTATTTCTATGGAAAAATAGAACATTTTTCAGAAGTTTTTGCTAATGCTAATGATTTTCGGGCCATCCTATGGTTGTTCAAGGATCCTTTCATGCATTATGTTAGATATCAAGGAAAATTAATTCTGGCTTTAAAAGATAGGTCTCTTCTGATGAAAAAATGGAAATATTACTTTGTCAATTTATGTCAATGTCATTTTTATGTGTGGTTTCAACCAGAAAAGATCTATATAAATTCATTATTCAAGCATTCTCTCAACTTTTTGGGCTATCTTTCAAATGTACAAATAAATCCTTTGGTAGTACGGAGTCAAATGCTAGAAAATTCATATCTAATAGATAAAGATAATACTATGAAGAAACTCGAT